TGAGAAAAAGAAAGAGAATAGTGGAAATTCTCTCATACCATTCGGAAGGGTACCATTCTTATAACTATCTATGACTGTTTTTGTCTCTAGCATGACCATGACCACTTGATAAAATGGGGAGGAAAGCGAGGTAAATGGCCGATACTACTGGAAGGATTCCTCTTTGGGTAATAGGTACTGTAACTGGTATTCTTGTGATCGGTTCAATAGGTATTTTTTTTTACGGTTCATATTCCGGATTGGGCTCATCCCTGTAGCAATCGGATGAACTGTAAACATGAAAAAGTAAGAACTCAGCGGGCTTTACCCCTTTAGTATCATTCGAGGGGTAAAGCCCGCTGAGTTCTTATAGGGCGAGGCTTTGATCACAAAAAAAAAATAAAAAAGTTATCCAGTCAACATAATCATTCATAGAAATGAAAAAGCGAATTCTTTGCCCTGCTGTTTAAAACGACTCTATTCCCTTGTTTTTGAGGAATTGAATGATTCATAGACAATCTAATATTGTATGGATTTTTTTTTAGAGATGGGGGATTCTGCAAAGCAAAAGCATTTTTATACTAATGAATGGAACCTTACCCTATCAAATCTCAATTGTGATGAGATAATAAATAAAGATTTTAATATGCGTAAAAATACAATCTGCTTTTCAATCGAAACACTCAAATAAAAGAAAAGTCTTTTTTCATTTGTAAAAGAAGTTTGATTTGCTTAATGAATTGCTAACACCCACTCCTTTTTGTTTATTCGCTATCTCTATATATATCACTTCTTATGTTATAAATCTAAACAAATAAGTTCGGATAGACCGGAAAAATCAAATAGGAATTGAAATAACAGAAAGAATCATTTTGATTTCATTTCGACGCAAGAAAAAGGGCAAAAACCCCCTTTCTTGTGTCGAATAAAAGATTGGAAAACCTCCTTTCATTTATCCTTTGCGTTGTAGTTTATTTGTCCCCATACCTATTATCAATTACGAGGAATAGGATACATTCTAGACATCACGCAAAAAACAGTATAAACAAAGCAAACAAAAGACTTTAGAGAATTTTTTTATGATCCTATATATCTTGTTTATATAGATCAACAAAAATGAAAAATTCGATGCAACCCTTTCCTTTTTACCAACTTGATGGCATTCCTCGATCTAGAAATTCATTTCGTACAATTGAACCTTTTCAAACTGTTTCTTTTTAAGAACCAAAAAGATTTGTGCCAAAATAACGGATGCAAAGAAGAACAAAAGACCTTGGACACGTAATGGATCTTGAAGCACTATTTCAGCATCCCCTTGACCAAAGCCACCCACATTGGGATTACTTGTTAACGGTTGATCCACTTTGATGGATTCTCCCTCTGAAACAAGAAGTTCTGGTCCTGGAGGTATAATATCAACCACTTCACGCCCATCTGATGGATCTGCTATGGTTATTTCGTATCCACCCTTTTCTTTACGTACTATTTTAGTTACTATACCCGCCGATGAAGCGTTATAGACTGTATTGTTACTTTTTCTCCCATCGGGATAAATCTGTCCCCTTCCCCTGTTCCCGCCTACATATATGGGATATTTTAAGAAATGAACGTCTTTTCTCGTAGCAGGGTCTGGAGAAAGAATAGGAAAGACAATTTCACTATATTTTTTACCGGGAGCGGGACCTATCACAAGAATATTTTTTTTAGTGGGACGATAACTCAGAAAAGAGAGATTGCCTATCTTTTCTTTCATCTCGGGAGAAATACGATCGGGAGGAGCTAATTCGAATCCTTCAGGTAAAATAAGGACAGCCCCCACATTCAACCCCCCCCTTTTACCATTAGCAAGAACTTGTTTCAGTTGCATATCATAAGGGATTCTAACAACTGCTTCAAATACAGTATCAGGAAGTACAGCTTGTGGGACTTCAATATCCACGGGTTTATTAGCTAAATGGCAATTGGCACATACAATTCGTCCAGTTGCTTCGCGTGGATTTTCATAAGCCTGCTGCGCAAAAATGGGATACGCATTTGAAATGGATGTCTGAGTTATTATATATATCATAATTGATACAGAAATGGATCGAGTCATCTCTTCCTTTATCCCCAAAAGAGTATTTCTATTTTGCATAGTCCAATCATTGATCCCGTAATTTCTACAATAAATTAGGTAGGTAGCTAGTAGAGTTCCCTACCCGCAAGTCTGCCATTGGAATGGAATACTTTGAAATATGGTAGAATAAGGTAGAAGTAGAAAGAGTAAGTAAGATTGAAATGTTTTATTTATTTATGTAATTGTATGCTGTATGCACAAAGAAACATTTTGAACTGATTGATATCTGGAGATCAAATAAGTTATTCATTCATTGAATGATAAATAACTACAAGGGAAGGAGATAGACGATTTAAATAATGGAAGATCCCATATTTCACAATTGTATCTAGAATGACTGGAAAAGTGGAAACAAGACCAGATATAATTTGATCATTATGAGCCAATCCAAAATCGTTGTAGACCGAACCAATCAGAAGTTCCCAACCATGAGGCGAGTGAAATCCAATCCATAAATCAGTAACTAAAAGAATGAAAAAGGCTTTGATTGTGTCACTTAAGTTAGAAAGGAATTCCTGAACCCAAGAATTCAGAATGACAAGTTCCTCATTACAGAGAATAAAATAACCACTTAGAATAGCGAAACATATTATATTTGTCGAGAAATGCAAGATAATATGTAGATGGTATTCATTGTGTGTTTTCAGCAATTGCATTGTTTCTTTGTGAATTCCTATAGGAAGCTTTTGTATTTGTATATGTGTCCCCGGATATTCCTTTATTATTTCGTCCAACAGTAATAGTTCTTCTAATTCTATGAATCTTTCGAGAACGTACTTCTCTTGAATATTATTCAAGAAAGTTTCGGATTGCCGGGTATTCCACCAATTAGTGATCCAAGGTTCCAGACATTTATTAAATGATAGAGAAATCCACCAGGGCAAAAATACTATAGATGCAAGATAAGGAAGAGAGGTCAATGCTTTCTTTTTTTCACTTTTCATCTGTGAATTGTTAATAAATTTGCTTCATTCGTCGACTCTATCTGATATTTCTTTAAAACATAAGTTCTATAAAAAGGTATGGAACGTATTCCCCATTTTTGTGTAATTATTTAGTCTTTTGCTTGGAATTTCGAAGAAATATAGAAATGGAATAGGGATCCGCTTCGAATGAAAAAATAATAATAAGCAAATACTGTTCCCAGGTGTACCAATTAAATTCGAACCAATTGCATCTCTTCGAAAAAACCACTTCAAATTCGAAATATTATTAGGATTTTAAGACAAAAGAATCCCCAGAACAATTCTTTCGAAATGTTTCACTGTCTAACCACATCTCATCACAGTCAGTAAAGAAGAATATTTCGCAAGAATATTGATAATGAAATCCGAAATAGACATCAAAAAAAAAAAAATGAGAAAGAAATTGGATGCTTATGAGAGATCCAATCCCTTTTTTTCTCAAGGAGCAAAAGTAGAAAAAGAACGATTGATTGACAAAAGAGATCAAATTTACTAGGTATGATCTATCCGTATCTAAGGTATCAATTCAGAATCTTGGGCGCAAAAAGATGAATTCCCTATGCCGAAATGCTCGGATTTGGATATATGTCATGAATCCATACTTATTAGGCTTCTTACTTGTATACAAGAAAGAATTAACTTGGACCCCATAGGTATAGCATATAAAAAAGCATCTCCGGTACAAAAAAAAACTGCCTATAGTATTATTCTAGTTATAGTTGTTTTCTTCCATATATGCCCTCCCGCTTTTATTTCCGCATGTACTTACCAACAGAAGGAGGAAATAGAATCTACCATGTCTTGCTTGAATGAACATTCTAATAAGCATTCTAAAGAAACTTCAATTCCACCATTAAAGAGAAAAAAGAAAGGAATGGTATCGAGTTCCTCCGAGAAAACATTCATTCAAAATACTTCAATTGGTACACGCAAGAAATAGGCCAATTCCCCAGCTTTTTGTTCCATTTCTCGTGGAGTCAAATTTTCATCAGTACGAGTTAAGGGAATGGCTCCCTGTCCTCTGATTTCCATATAAAGAACACGACGAGAATAAAGACCGTCTTTAACCTCCATTCTGATTGACTGGATATCTCTCATAAGGAAGCGAAGGAAGATGCGACGGTTTTTTCCAGGGAATCCCCAACGAAAAATACATACGATTCCTTCTTTCTTATCGAATCGATCATAACCACTACCTATATTCCACGAAATTGTGCACCACAAATAGGAGCTAATAAATAAACCCGCAATCCCATAGAAAGACATTACAATTCCTTGTGGAAAAAAAAGGATTTGCTGATTGGGGAATAGAGATATCAGATTCCTACCAAGATAACTAGAAGTTCCAACCACTAGAAATCCTAGCGAACCCAAAAAAAGGATACAGGCCCAGCAAAAATTACTTGTTTTTCTAGATCCCCTTATAAGTTCTATCCAGATATGTTCTGATCGCCAGTTCATATTATACTATACCAGATCCAGTTGTATTAGATTGGAATTTCGAGAATAACCCAAATGAATTTCATTTTTCTTTTCTTCATACTTTTATCAACTAATACTACTTTGTTGTGAACCATTAGGAATAATTGGTTAGATACATTTCCATTCTATTTTTCATATTGAATGGATTCCTTCTCATATCTAGACAATCCTATTTTTTTGAACATGAAGAGATAAAGAAGCCATTGCAATTGCCGGAAATACTAGGCCCACTAAAGGCACAAAAATAGAGGGTAAGTTAAGATCTGTCATAGCGTAGATGCCTCGATTTACTATTTGTAGCTCTTATAAGGAAAGATGTCTTATGATAAGTATATCTATTATAAATAATATTAAGTACTTAATAAGTGCAAGGAATGTAGAATTAAGAATGTAGAATTAAGTCTATTCACTTATCTTTTTGCACGAATATGTATAAAGCATCATTCCTTTTCATTTCTGGAATTTGGAAAAAAACCATGAAGCTGGAATAACTCACTCAGAACACCCTTTAAAGGATTACGTGGTACGATTGAATCGAATAAACCCTTATCGAATAAATACTCCGCTTCTTGTGAACCGTCGGGTACTGTCGTATTCAACGTTTGTTCGATTACTCTTTTACCCGCAAATGCAATGTAGGCGTTAGGTTCAGCAATAATAACATCCCCCAACATACCAAAACTGGCTGTAACCCCACCTGTTGTAGGAGAGGTAAGGATTGATACATAAAATAACTTTTTATTTAATTGATAATTAAATAAAGCAGAAGATATTTTAGCCATTTGCATCAAACTCAAACTTCCTTCTTGCATACGCGCTCCACCGGAAGCACACACAATAATAAGGGGTAGAGATCGATTAGTAGCATATTCGATCAAACGGGTTATTTTCTCACCTACTACGGATCCCATACTACCTCCCATAAACTGAAAGTCCATAACCCCAATTGTTAGGGGAATACCATTTAATTGACCTATGCCTGTTTGAACAGCTTCAGTTAGACCCGTCTTTCTTTGATAAGAATGGATACGATCCTTATAAGGTTCGTCCTCTGAATCAAATTCAATAGGGTCCGTAGAAACCATATCTTCATTCATGGGATTCCAAGTGCCCGGATCAATCAAAAGTTCGATTCTATCTGAACTACTCATTTTCAAATGATATCCACACTCTTCACAAATATTCATTTTTGACCGAAAAAACTTTTTATAATTTAATCCATAACAATTTTCGCATTGAACCCATAAATGTCCGTATTTTTGACTTATAGAAAGATGATTAGTATCTTGATCATTAGTATCTTGATCATTCATATCTTCATCATTCATATCTTCATCATTCATATCTTCATCATTCATATCTTCATCATTCATATCAAGATCATCAATATCAAGATCATCAATATCACGATATTTCATACGTTGATCACAAATATTAAGAAGATAATTAATACCAAGATATTTTATATCTTCACGATATTTCATATCTTCATCATTCATATCTTCATAATTTATATCTTCATAATTCATATCTTCATCATTCATATCTTCATCATTCATATCTTCATCATTAATATCTTCATCATTCATATCCTCATCATTCATATCCTCATCATTCATATCCTCATCATTCATATCAAGATCATCAATATCACGATATTTCATACGTTGATCACAAATATTAAGAAGATAACCAATACCAAAATATTTCATATCTTCATAATTCATATCTTCATAATTCATATCTTGATAATTCATATCAAAATAACTCATATCTTGACCATTAATATAAATATATGGATTATTCATATCTTCATCATCAATATCTTCATCATGAATATCAAAATAATTCATATCTTCATCATTCATATCATTAATATCAAGATCATTAATATCAAGAATATCCTCATCATTAATATCAAGATCATTAATATCAAGATCATTAATATCAAGATCATTAGTATCTTCATCATTAGATCTTCCTCTTATAGGAAAATCATTGCCATTACCACCAGTTCTTATGCTAGAATTTCTACAAATAAAATTATAGATATAATTATCATTGTAATTCTCAGTACCTCCTGAAATGGAACTATCAATACTAATTTGAGAATGCAAATAACTATCAATGCAATTATTAATGTGATTATTCCAACTAGTATCATACATAGAATAGTAGCGATTCTTGCTTTTAGATCTACTATTTAGACAATTCGAATTCAGATAATTAGAAAAGGAACTCTCTAGTTCATTCGAAAAAGAGGTATCATTGTCAATCTCTAAAATCAAATTTTCAATATCCAAATATACGAAATAATTATCGCCATTACTATCTCTAACTAAAAAAGTGTCATCGGAGATCAAAGTCCAAATATCCCTAATATCAAATAAACGTTCAACATTAGTGGAATTGCAACTCCCACTATCATGCATGTTTTTATTCGTATCATTTATAACGGGGTCCTTACTCTCACTAGTATCTTCAATGGGATCAAGACTATACATTAATTTATTTAGTTCCCATCTGTGGTCTAACTTCTTGTTAGAGGACATCGAATTGAACCACCATTTTTCCATAAATTGTTGCTGCCCCTTATTTGAAAATACACTAAAAATACATTAAATGAATAGTCATTGGATGATTAACAATTTTACAATTTGATTTCCTATCCTAATTAAAGATAGGGATTTAAAGGATCATTAACTAAAACTAATAACGAATGTATATTGAAATAAATGATTCTTTTTATGGGAATACAGGATACCGCTTCAACGTTTCTATTTTTATTTTCATATCATATATATCATATATATCATATATATATTTTTTTCATATCATATATATATATTTTTGTTTGGTTGATGGAATTTTTTCTTCAATATATATTATATATATATAAATATATATATTATAAATATATAAGGATATGACAATAAGAAAGGATTTTTCTCGTATCGTAAATTGTCATCAAAAGGAAAAGCATTTCTTTCTTCTGCTAATCGAATAAAATAAAAACTTTTTATTTATTGATTGCAACACGGAACGAAAAAGACAATATACGGATGGGTTGTCTGCACTCTTGCCTTGGCTTGATCGATGGTCTGAGATTATAAAAAGAATCCATCAATCGCAAAGACCTATAGGATGAATTATGGATCTAACAATAAACAATAGAAGTATGGAGTTCTTTAGTCTGAAATCTTATCTTGTATGAGTTAGGTTATCTATCTGTACATTCTGTACGTATTTATCGATATATTGATATATCGATATCAAGAAAAGGATATATGCAAATCCAAAGATGAATATTCGGTGATTCTTTATTTGGATTTGCTTCAGCTCAATCCTTTACTCAAAAAAAGGATTGAGCCAAATCTATTTAGTTACACTTAGGAGAACAAACAGGAATTACTAGAAACCAAAGAGGAATTACTGAATTATGCACACTTAATTATCCAGCGTATCCACCGGTTTGAATTCGAATTTGATTGCTTTCCACACTTCACAAGCAGCGGCAAGTTCAGGGCTCCATTTGCAAGCTTGACGGATAATTTCATTACCTTCACTAGCTAGATCACGCCCTTCATTACGAGCTTGTACACACGCTTCTAAAGCTACCCTATTAGCTACTGCCCCAGGTGCATTTCCCCAAGGGTGTCCCAAAGTTCCTCCACCGAACTGTAGTACGGAATCATCCCCAAAGATCTCGGTCAAGGCAGGCATATGCCAAACATGAATACCTCCTGAAGCTACCGGTATAACACCTGGCATAGAGACCCAATCTTGAGTGAAGAAAATACCGCGGCTTCGGTCTTTTTCAATATAATCATCGCGTAGTAAATCAACAAAACCTAAAGTCATCTCACGTTCACCTTCCAGTTTACCTACTACTGTACCAGCGTGAATGTGATCTCCACCAGACATACGTAAGGCTTTAGCTAGTACACGAAAATGCATACCATGATTCTTCTGTCTATCAATAACTGCATGCATTGCACGGTGAATGTGAAGAAGTAAGCCGTTGTCTCGGCAATAATGAGCCAAGCTAGTATTTGCAGTGAATCCCCCTGTTAAGTAGTCATGCATTACGATAGGAACTCCCAATTCTCTGGCAAATACGGCCCTTTTGATCATTTCTTCACACGTAGCCGCAGTAGCATTCAAGTAATGTCCTTTGATTTCACCTGTTTCGGCTTGCGCTTTATAAATAGCTTCGGCACAAAATAGGAAACGATCTCTCCAACGCATAAATGGCTGTGAGTTCACGTTTTCATCATCTTTGGTAAAATCAAGTCCACCACGTAGACATTCATAAACTGCTCTACCGTAGTTTTTCGCGGATAATCCCAATTTTGGTTTAATAGTACATCCCAATAGAGGACGACCATATTTGTTCAATTTATCTCTCTCAACTTGAATTCCATGAGGTGGACCTTGGAAGGTTTTGGAATAAGCAGGAGGAATTCGCAAATCCTCCAAGCGTAGAGCTCGTAGAGCTTTGAATCCAAATACATTACCCACAATGGAAGTAAACATGTTGGTAACTGAACCTTCTTCAAAAAGGTCCAAAGGATAAGCTACATAAGCAATATATTGATCTTCCTCCCCAGCAACAGGCTCGATGTGGTAGCATCGTCCTTTGTAACGATCAAGGCTCGTAAGTCCATCAGTCCACACGGTTGTCCATGTACCAGTAGAAGATTCGGCAGCTACTGCAGCCCCTGCTTCTTCAGGTGGAACTCCAGGTTGCGGAGTTACTCGGAATGCTGCCAAGATATCAGTATCTTTGGTTTCATATTCAGGAGTATAGTAAGTCAATTTGTAATCTTTAACACCAGCTTTGAATCCAACACCCGCTTTAGTCTCTGTTTGTGGTGACATAAGTCCCTCCGTACAACTCATCCATTAAGAATTCTCACAATGACAAGGTCTACTCGACATAGAGACATAGAATAGGCGCATGAATGAAACCTTTGAAAAAAGGGAATCTTTCAAAAAAATTTTCAACTACTAATATTATTAGTATTAACTAATTTAATTAATAAGACCATGTATTTGATTCACCAAATACATCATTATTGTATACTCTTTGATATGTATGGCGCAACCCAATACTTGTTTTGCGAGTTTCGAATTTATTAAAATCTTTGAGTTTCAATATCTAATATACTAAGCAAAATTCCCTCTTGACTTGACAGTAATATATGTTACATATGTAAATCCGAAATGTGAAAATAAGCATAATTCGTCTTCGTCTATGAAAAGGTATAAAACTAGAATGGACGAAAATCCATATGCAACAAAAATAAATAGCAACGGCCAATGAGATCGAAATAATGAATAAATTTTAAATCGAGTTTAAGTTCGAATTCCATAATCCTAATATGGATGAAATTCTCTATAATGATAGATAAATGAAACATACTTCTTCCTTCATTATTCTTATTCATCTTTTGTTCAGACTTTGGAATTGATATTTTGAAAAAAGGTTGGTTGAACTTGAAAATGGACTCATTGAATGAGTAAACAATTAAATTGGATTCAATTGAGCAATACTAACTAAATCGAGTGTTAATTTCCTTATGGATTCTTATTTAATTAATGGATCAACTTGTTACCGGACATTTTCGATTCGGAAATATTCCCAAGAAATTTCGACATATTTCACTTTATCATAATTATGAAAATCAATCCTACTACTTCTGGTCCTGCGGTTTCCACATTTGAAGAAAAGAACCTAGGGCGGATCGCTCAAATTATTGGTCCAGTACTGGATGTTGCTTTTCCTCCGGGGAAGATGCCTAATATTTATAATGCTTTGGTAGTTAAGGGTCGAGATACTCTCGGTCAGCAAATGAATGTGACTTGTGAGGTACAGCAATTATTAGGAAATAATCGAGTTCGAGCCGTAGCTATGAGTGCTACGGATGGTCTGACAAGAGGAATGAAAGTGATTGACACAGGAGCTCCTCTAAGTGTTCCAGTCGGTGGGGCTACTCTCGGACGAATTTTCAACGTTCTTGGAGAACCCGTTGATAATTTGGGTCCTGTAGATACTCGCACAACATCTCCTATTCATAGATCTGCTCCCGCTTTTATACAGTTAGATACGAAATTATCAATCTTTGAAACAGGGATTAAAGTGGTGGATCTTTTAGCTCCTTATCGTCGGGGAGGAAAAATCGGACTTTTTGGAGGAGCTGGAGTGGGTAAAACAGTACTCATCATGGAATTGATCAATAACATTGCTAAAGCTCATGGAGGCGTATCCGTATTTGGTGGAGTAGGCGAACGTACTCGTGAAGGAAATGATCTTTACATGGAAATGAAAGAATCTGGAGTGATTAATGAAGAAAATATTGCGGAATCCAAAGTGGCTCTAGTCTATGGTCAGATGAATGAGCCGCCAGGAGCTCGTATGAGAGTTGGTTTGACTGCCCTAACCATGGCAGAATATTTCCGGGATGTTAATGAGCAAGACGTACTTCTATTTATTGACAATATCTTTCGATTCGTTCAAGCGGGATCTGAGGTATCCGCCTTATTAGGGAGAATGCCTTCCGCGGTAGGTTATCAGCCTACCCTTAGTACGGAAATGGGATCTTTGCAAGAAAGAATTACGTCTACCAAAGAAGGATCTATAACCTCCATTCAAGCTGTTTATGTACCTGCAGACGATTTAACCGACCCTGCTCCTGCCACGACATTTGCACATTTGGATGCTACTACCGTACTATCAAGAGGATTGGCTGCCAAAGGGATTTATCCAGCGGTGGACCCTTTAGAGTCAACATCGACTATGCTTCAACCTAGGATCGTTGGCGAGGAACATTATGAAATTGCGCAAAGAGTTAAGCAAACTTCACAGCGTTACAAAGAACTTCAGGACATTATAGCTATCCTTGGGTTGGATGAATTATCCGAAGAGGATCGTTTAACAGTGGCAAGAGCACGAAAAATGGAACGTTTCTTATCACAACCCTTCTTCGTAGCAGAAGTATTTACGGGTTCTCCGGGGAAATATGTTGGTCTCGCAGAAACAATTAGGGGCTTTCAACTGATCCTTTCGGGAGAATTAGACAGTCTTCCCGAGCAGGCCTTTTATTTGGTGGGTAACATCGATGAAGCTACCGCAAAAGCTATGAACTTAACTTAGAAGTGGGGAGCAAATTGAAGAAATGACCTTAAATCTTTGTGTACTGACCCCTAATCGAATTGTTTGCAATTTAGAAGTGAAAGGAATCATTTTACCTACTAATAGTGGCCAAATCGGTGTATTACCAAACCACGCCCCTATTGCTACAGCTCTAGATATAGGTCTTTTGAGAATACGTCTTAACGACCAATGGTTAACAGTGGCTCTTATGGGGGGTTTCGCTAGAATAGGTAATAATGAGATCACCGTTTTAGCAAATGATGCAGAGTTGAGTACTGACATTGATCCACAAGAAGCTCAGCAAGCTCTTCAAATAGCTGAAGCTAACTTGAGTCGAGCAGAAGGTAAGAGACAAATAATTGAGGCCAATCTAGCTCGCAGACGAGCTATTACACGAGTCGAAGCTAGTAGTACTATTTCCTACTAGCGGAACAACCAAAAGAAGTTCTTTTGATTTATTTATACATTCTATTTGGATTCCGCTAATTGAAGGAGCACAATTAAGTCTAATCTGATACAACGAAGGATTCTTAAAAAAACTTATTCGATACCGTTGACTATGGTGGACTACGGTATCTAATAAGTTCTACCTACTATTGGATTTGAACCAATGACTCTCGCCGTATGAAAGCAATACTCTAACCGCTGAGTTAAGTAGGTCATTTATCACTACAAAGAAAAAAAGAGACCCATTGCTTCGTGAATTATAGATGGAATATTACTTCTAGACAATACCAATCTTTACCAAGAAAAAGATTAGGGAGTATCTTGTGGATCGCGGAATATTCATAAATTCATATCC